GGGAATTTCCATTTCTTCGACTAGTACCGATTCGATTGATGGGAGAGAGGCATATGTGGATTAGTACAATTATTATATTATTAGCATCAGATTCAGGATTCCACGGGATACCGTACTGTACTGGGTCTGGCTTTTTCAATTACTCCCGATCTGTGAAATATGAAATAGAGTAGAGTATTGTATGTTTCCCGGGAGTACATACATAAATGGAATTTGTACAATATAAAATAAATTGAACATAGTTACTGTGTATAGAATAGTATAGAATACTTTTTTTTTAAGATTAAAATAAAAGTATATCCTTTTCGGGCCCTATTTTGTGTAACCTCAATTTCAAATTTGACTAATTTGAAATAATCTATCTCATTCAAATTTCGCATTGAGCTTTTGATATATGCGTCCCATTCCTAATCCAATGAAAGAGGATATTCAAAAAATAAAGATCAAACAAGGATCACTTTTTTATTAGCGAGGTAATGAATTTTTTTTTTTTTTATAAGGGTTTTTCCTTGAAAGAACAAACTTTTTAAATTTATATATAAATATATAAAAAAATAGTGAATTTGATGGAATATTCGATTTTTTTATACCGGAATTTGTACTCGTCTTTATCATACTTCTTTTGTTTTCCAAGAAGATTTGATCATTAAAAAAAGGAGTTTATAACTTAGCTCCTTCCTTTTTTTTCATTGAGCTTCTATTGTTTGTTGGGGTTTGTTTCGAACCAATGGTAAGTGGAAGGGCGGTTAGATGATACTTCATCAGATGATTGTACAAAGAGGGCGGTAGGTTATAGAAAAGAAAGAATGGAAAAGAATGATAAATAAATAAAGGAATTATTGATTGTATCGGGAATCAAATTTTGAGTTCAGTATGGATAAAAGATCGTCCTATGTTATACTATTCAATTCTTGACGATGAATCGATTTGATAGCTCCGATATTGTTATTCATGATATTGATCCGATTCGATATCATCGAGATGTAATGCATCCCATTGAATTTACAGGCGAAAGATTTATTATCTCTATGGGATTAACTCCCGAGTTATTGCGAATTAAAGAAAAATTAAACAATGAGATTATGGAAGTAAATATTCTCGCATTTATTGCTACTGCACTGTTTATTCTAGTTCCTACTGCTTTTTTACTTATAATATACGTAAAAACAGTCAGCCAAGGTGATTAATTTGAATTAAACTTGATTTTTTATTTCTTATCAATAATTGCAGAGAAGAAAAGGATAAAAATTAGAAAAGGATAAAAATTTCGCGTCTTAAATGAAATGGGCAGACTAGAATCAGTCGTATTCTATGAGATACGATAGTATGGTAGAAAGATTCAGATATTTCTTTCTACCATACTATCTAGTATTGTTATTGTAGTGTATAAAGTTGTATTGTAATGCGGGTTAATTTAATATAGATTAATATAGATCAATCTACAATAGTATCATCATATTCCTTTTCTATATATAGAAATCGATTTAATTACGTATGATTTAATTACGTATATATAATGAATTACGTATATATAATATATATAGTGATAATGTATATTATATAGTATCCCAATTCTATTTCTTTACTTTATCTATTTGTATTTAATTTGTGTTGATTTCAATTAAATTAATTTGAAATAATCGAAAGCTACTTTTACGATTCGAATTCCTAGATTTCTGATTATTTTCAATATGAATCCCGATCGAAAGAATCAATGACTTCTTCGGATTTCGAAAAGGATTAGTAAAACCCGTCGACTTTTAACGTTTGAACCATGATATGAAATGGGTTCAATAAAACAAGCAAAACATAAATAAAATTTCTAAAATAGTAAAACTAAAACAAGCGGCGCAATATGTGACTCGCCCAAGACAATATTTTAGGATGTGCAGTATCTCGTTGGACAACTACTATGTTGTTTCCCAATGTGTATCCACGTAATGGAATAACCGAATAGTTTTCTCTTTGATCTTTGAACAGTAAAGAGGTAAACAAAATAAAAAAAAAAGTTCCGTTCTTCCTCATGGTCCATATCTAACTTTGGTAAGAGTCAGTTCATCGAAATAGAAAATTTATGAAGAATTCAGTTGGAATAAATTTCAAGAATTCAGTTGGAATAAATTTCCTACCATTTGTATTCCTTTTACTTTTTTTACTTTCAAAATACGAACACGGAAATAATTGAAATATTTCTTTGATTGAAAGAGTATTCTTCATATATATTTATTATTCATAGAATACATTACTCAACTAAAATCCAAGAGAATTTCGAAATGAAGATATTTTTCATTTCTATTTCAATTTAAAAATAAAATTTTAAATTGAAATAGTGAAATTTAAAATAAAAAAAACTTTGGCGAACGATCTATAAAAACAAGTGATACTGTTTAGTTCCTAAACTCAATTAGTAGTACTTCTAGAGTCCACTCCTTCCCCATACTACTAGTGAAAGGGAAAACGTAAAGACTACCATTAAAGCAGCCCAAGCGAGATTTACTAT